GATGAACTCGAAAACAGAAAGAGATTATGCAAATTTTTCAATAAAAAAAAAAAATACTTACCTAAAGTATATGACGCTTTCTTAAATGGTGCCTCCCGAGGACAAATTTTAAAATGTTTTTGGCTTTCAATCAAGGATCAAATTTCCATACAAAATTACATAGAAAGGAGTTGGATAAATAAGATTTATGGTATCTTTCTTATTATTCATAACTTAAAATTTCAACAGGAAAAAAAAGAATTTGATAGAATTGATAAAAAATCATTAGAAAACAAAATTAGTTTTTTGTTGAATTTAATCAACGAATTTGATGGAAAACCAACATCAAATTTAAAAAAAAATTATTTACTTCCTGAATCTAAACAAGTAAGAATAAATTCAGAAGGGCGAAAAAAAAGATTTCTATTTGAAAACGTTCAAACTGATCCTAACAATAAAAAAATTAGAAAACAATTTATTGCGCTAAAAGAAATCAGAAAAAACGTTCCTCGATGGTCACACAAATTAGTCGACCATTTAGAACAAGCGGAAGAACAATATGCAAACCTAGAACTTTTGGGAAGGCGTCCCCCGGTTCGTTCAAGAAAAAGCAAACGTGTAGCGGTTTTTAATGATGATCTAGAATATAACAATACTTTTAAAAATCCCCAAGATCTTAATACTGACGAAGCGGACGACATTATTGTGATACGTTATTCACAACTACCAGATTTTCGGCGAGATCTAATTCTAGGCTCGATACGAGCCCAAAGACGTAAAACAGTTATTTGTAAAGCTTCTGAAGCAAATATACACTCCCCCTCCTTTTTGGAACGAAATGACCCTTCCCTTTCTTTTGACACTTCCGAACTAATTAAAAAAATTTTTGAAAATTGGCTATGGAAAAATACAGAATTAAAAATTAGAGATTATACAGAGAAAAAGACAAAAGAAAGTACTAAAAAAAAAGAAGCTAACAAAAGCGAAGCAGAAAGGCGAATAGAAAAAAGAAGAGAAAAAAGACGCATAGAAATCGCCGAAGCCTGGGATAGCTTTGTATTGGCTCAAGTAATAAGAGGTCTTATGTTAGTAACCCAATCAATTCTAAGAAGATATATAATATTACCATCATTGATAATAGTTAAAAATATCATCCGTATACTATTATTTCAATTTCCTGAATGGTCCGAAGATTTAACTGATTGGCGCAAAGAAATGCATGTTAAATGCACTTATAACTGCGTTCAATTATCAGAAAAAGAATTTCCTAAAAACTGGTTAAAAGACGGTATTCAGATAAAGATCTTATTTCCTTTTCGTCTTAAACCTTGGCACAAATCTAAGCTACGAGAAAGATATACCTATCCACAGAAAAATAAAGAAAAAAAAAATGATTTTTTTTTTTTAACCGTTTGGGGAATGGAAACCAAACTTCCTTTTGGTTCTCCACGAAAACAACTTTCATTTTTTGAACCTATTTTTAAAGAACTCAAAAAAAAACGTCAAAAATTGAAAAAGAAGTGTTTTAAGGGTCTAAGAATTTTAAAAGAAAGAAGAATAATTTTTATAAATGTCTCAAAAGAAAAAAAAAAAAGGATAAGAAATAATGAGATAATTCATGAATCGTCCATTAATATTCAATCTATAAAGTGCATAACTTGTGCATTAAGAAAACAAAAAATCCAAGGGCTCACTACTCTAACAAAGACAATTGTAAATGAAATACCAAAAATGTCAAAAGACAATAAAAAAGAATTTAGAAGCCTACATAGAAATATTAGTTCAAATAAAATCAGCTATGATGATAAAATATTGGAATTGCCAAAAACGATTTTGCAACGCTTAAAAAGAATAAATGTTCGACTAATTCGTAAAACCGATTTTTTTATAAACTTTTTCGTTGAAAGTATACATAGAAATATTTTTATATATATCAAAAATATTTCTAGAATAACTGTACAACTTTTTTTTTTTGTTTTTGAAGGAACAAAAAAAAAATTTAATAAATACAGCTCCTTTACTAACTTTATTTCCTATCCTTACTATATTTGCAATAATGAAACAAAGCAAGAAAAAATTGCTAAAACAAACAAAAATATGAATAAAGTTATTTATACTATAACGGAGCCACTTTCTAATATTAGTACTAAGAATTTACATTCTTTTTGTGACTTATCTTATTTGTCACAAGCATATGTGTTTTACAAATTATCACAAAACAAGGCTTTGAACTTTTTGAATTTATATAAGTTAAGATTAAGATCCGTCTTTCAATCTAATGTAACATCCCCTTTTCTTAAAAATAAAATAAAGAATTATTTTATTGGAACACAGAAAACATTACATTCCGAATTGAACCATAAGAACCTCCACAATTTTCGAACAATACATCAATGTAAAAATGGGTTAAAAGGTTTTTATCAAGATGATTTATCTGAGTTCATACCACAAGAAAGTAGAAATAGAGTAAATCAACACTTTATAGTTCAAAATAACCATTTCAATCAATTTTTTTCCTATGAAAAAAATAGATTAATTAACTTTGAAAAAAAAAAAAATGTTAAAAAACAAGATAGATATGACCTTTTAGCATATAATTTTATTAAGTCTGAAGATAATAAGAATCCCTCCATTTCTGGATTATCTGGACAAGTAAATCATAACCGATATTTTTTTTCAAATTACGACAAAAATAAACGCCAATTTTTTAATATGTTGGTAGGTATTCTGGTAAAAAATTTTCTAGTAGAAAATAATATTATACATATAAAGAAAAACTCGACTAGAAAATTTTATCATTGGATATTTCTCAATTTGTGTTTTAGAAATAAACTAGATATTGGGGTCTGTAGAAATATGGATATTGACACCAACAGTAGTAAATATATTAAGATTAGAACTAATAATTATCAAAAAAGCACGAAAATCGATAAGAAAATTCGTTTTTTTACCACAATTCATCAAAATCAAGGAATCAACCCATTCAATAAAAAAAAAAAACTTTTTGATTGGATGAGAATGAATGAAGAAATACAAAATTGTTACATATTTAAGTTCCAACTTTGGTGTTTTCCAGAATTTATTATACTTCATAATTTGTATAAAAATAAACCATGGACCATACCAATCAAGTCGCTCCTTTTAAATTTTAATGTAAATAAAAGCACCACTGTAAAGAAAAAAAGAAATTTTTTTCTATCAATTTTTTCATTAGAAAAACAAAAGAAAAGGGAAAAAGAATGCACAATCCAGACAGATTTTGAATCAACTCTATTAAACTATGAAAAAGATATTGCAGAAAATTATGGGATATCAAAGATCAAAAAAGAGAAAAAGACAAAATCATACCAGAACAACATGTACGCGAAATTGGATTTCTTCCTAAAAAGATATTTTCTTTTTCAATTGAGATGGGCTGGTCTTTTAAATAAAAAAATAATCAATAACATTAACGTATATTGTCTCCTGCTTAGACTGCTAAACCCAAGAGAAATTGCTATAGCCTCCACTCAAAGGAGGGAACTAAGTCTGGGTATTTTTCTGATTGAGGAAAATTTAACTCTTACAGAATTGCTTAAAAAGGCAATAGTACTTATAGAACCCGTTCGGCTGTCTATAAAAAGTGCAGGACATTTTATTATGCATCAAACTATGGGGATTTCGGTAATTCATAACAGCAACCACACAATTAATCAAAGATTCCAACAAAAAGGCCATGTTGATAAGCCGAATTCTGATGAATTAATTCCAGAGTCTCAAAAGATGACTGAAAATCGAGACAAAACTTATTATGATTTGTTTGTTCCTGAAAGTATTTTATCCCCCAGACGTCGTAGAGACTTCAGAATTCTAATTTGTTTCTATTCTATGAATAGAAAAGGTATACCTCTAAATGCGCCGTTTTGGAATGAAAAGCAAATAAAGAGTCAAGTTTTGACTAAAAGAAAAAGAGAGACAAATACACTAATTAAATTAAAATTTTTTCTTTGGCCTAATTATCGCTTAGAAGATTTCGCTTGTATGAATCGCAATTGGTTTGATACCAATAATGGCAGTCGTTTCGGTTTGCTAAGGATACATATGTATCCACAATTTTAAAACTGAACAGACCCGTGTACTCAAAAAAAGTAAAATACGGATTGACTTTATTGCCCGCGCTATATTTTTATATGAAGACAAAGACATGCACACATACATTGTTTTACATTCCATTCTGATACAGGCTACTCATTGAACGACATATCAATATCTATAAATGATGAAAAAATATTCTTTATTTTTAGGGGTAGAATTTTCATCTTTTGTGAGTGTAGATAACCATATAAAGATTATTATAGCATGTATGCCAAATAAAAAAAAAAAGAGTAGCACTTTTTTTATTGATAATAAAAAATATATCTAGTAATTAAATAATTAAAGGCCAGTGGGGGGAAGATTAAATTTTATGGTAAAAACGTCATTAATCTCGGTTATTTCGCACGAAGAAAAAAAAGAAAACCGGGGGTCTGTTGAATTTCAAATACTAAGGCTCACTAATAGGATACGAAAACTTTCTTTACATTTGGAATTGCACAGAAAAGATTTTTTATCTCAGAGAGGCCTACGGAAAATTTTAGGAAAACGCCAAAGGATGCTGTCTTATTTGTCAAAGAAAAATAGAATACGTTATAAACAATTAATTAATCAGTTAGATATTCGCGAATCAAAAACACGTTAATTTGAGTTTGAAGGGTTGGTTTGAATTATTTGAGTTAGTAGATCTTGAATTTTAATGAACTTATTTTAACTTTCAGTAATTCATGAAAAAATGAATCGAGTAAAAACCTATGAATATACCAGCTACAAGAAACGACCTCATGATAGTAAATATGGGACCCCACCACCCATCAATGCATGGTGTTCTTCGACTCATCGTTACTCTCGATGGTGAAGATGTTATTGATTGTGAACCAATATTAGGATATTTACACCGAGGAATGGAAAAAATTGCGGAAAACCGAACAATTATACAATATTTGCCTTATGTAACGCGTTGGGATTATTTAGCTACTATGTTCACAGAAGCAATAACCGTAAATGGACCAGAGTTGTTCGGAAATATCCAAGTACCTAAAAGGGCCAGCTATATCCGAACAATTATGTTGGAGTTGAGTCGTATAGCTTCGCATTTGTTATGGCTCGGCCCTTTTATGGCAGATATTGGGGCGCAGACTCCTTTCTTCTATATTTTCAGAGAAAGAGAGTTAGTATATGATCTATTTGAAGCTGCCACTGGTATGAGAATGATGCATAATTTTTTTCGTATTGGAGGAGTAGCGGCCGATTTACCTTATGGCTGGATAGATAAATGTTTAGATTTTTGCGATTATTTTTTAACAGGAGTTACTGAATATCAAAAACTTATTACACGAAATCCTATTTTTTTAGAACGAGTTGAGGGGATAGGCATTATTGGAAGAGAAGAAGTAATAAATTGGGGTTTATCAGGACCAATGCTGCGAGCCTCTGGAATACAATGGGATCTCCGTAAAGTTGATCATTATGAGTGTTACGACGAATTTGATTGGGAAGTACAGTGGCAAAAAGAAGGAGATTCATTAGCTCGATATCTCGTCCGCATTGGGGAAATGACGGAATCCATCAAAATTATTCAACAGGCTCTAGAAGGAATTCCGGGGGGACCATATGAGAATTTAGAAATCCGATATTTTGATCGAGAAAGAAATCCAGAATGGAATGACTTTGACTATCGATTTATTAGTAAAAAACCTTCTCCTACATTTGAATTGCCTAAACAAGAACTCTATGTGAGAGTTGAAGCCCCAAAGGGAGAATTGGGGATTTTTTTGATAGGGGATCAGAGTGGTTTTCCTTGGAGGTGTAAAATTCGCCCGCCTGGTTTTATCAATTTGCAAATTATTCCTGAGTTAGTTAAAAGAATGAAATTGGCTGATATTATGACAATACTAGGTAGCATAGATATCATTATGGGAGAAGTTGATCGTTAAAATGATAATTGATAGAATCGAAGTACAAGATATCAATTCTTTTTCTAGATTGGAATTTTTAAAACAGGCTTATGGAATTCTATGGATACTTATTCCTGTTTTTACTCCTGTATTAGGAATAACAATAGGTGTACTAGTAATTGTATGGTTAGAAAGAGAAATATCCGCAGGGATACAACAACGTATTGGACCTGAATACGCTGGGCCTTTAGGAGTTCTTCAAGCTTTAGCTGATGGGGCAAAACTACTTTTCAAAGAAAACCTCTTTCCATCTAGAGGAGATACTCGTTTATTCAGTATCGGACCTTCCATAGCGGTCATATCCATTTTAGTAAGCTATTTGGTAGTTCCTTTTGGTTCTCGTCTTGTTTTAGCGGATCTCAATATCGGTGTTTTTTTATGGATTGCCATTTCAAGTATTGCTCCCATTGGCCTTCTTATGTCAGGATACGGATCAAATAATAAATATTCTTTTTTAGGTGGTCTACGAGCGGCTGCTCAATCGATTAGTTATGAAATACCATTAACTTTATGTGTCTTATCAATATCTCTACGTGCGATTCGTTAAGACATAAAATTTTCCATATTTCTTCCTTTCTATTTTATAGTAAGAGAGCGGAACGAATTGAGTAAATATCTTCATTTTTTATTCAGCTGGATCAACTAAACCTGAGGGTTATATGAGTGAAAGAAAACAGCTTATATATAAACTAGCTGTAAAAAAATGGAGTCTCATTTGATATGTATAAATGTTAGAGAGCCAAACGGAAATAAACATAAGCAAACGAAAGTCTTTTCCCCAAGATTGGGTAACTAGTCATCCTGACTTGAAGCGGGCTAAAAAGATAAACTAGAGTGAGTTTTCACTATCGTTTGTATGTATTATCATACATGGATTACCTTAACGTAACGGATGATTGAACAAAAACGAGTGGATGAGTAGAAACACCAAGATACATAAAGGATTTGTAATGGAGATTATGTAAAATAATAAAAATATTTTTGCATAATGTACAAAGAATATTAATTGGGGCTTTCAGTTAGTAGAAATGATTAGGCAGTACTCCCTACAATTCCGATCCAGAGTATGCTCCTATCCGTCGATTAAATAAATGACTATTGGCAACGAAATAATCCTTTACTTTGGTTTGATTTTGTAACTACACTTTTCGCAGAAACAGAAAGAAGACATAGAAACCACAAAAAAAAAAAGAGAAAGAAATACAATTAAAGGCTAAAAACTATCTTTTTAGTCGTCTTTCTTTGGACTTTTATTTGTTCTATATTCATATTTATCTAGATAGAATTCAGATCATAATTCCAGAATTAATGTCAAATTCTTTTCGTATGTAAAAAGGAAGGGTTATTGATATCTTTATAACGAGTATTTGATTGAAGAGTTAAGTTATTACTCAACAAATAAAATTTCAAAAGATTTTTGAAATTATTAAATCAAGGGACGAGATCAATTCAGCAGCACTTTAATTTATTTTAATTCAAATTAATTTAAAATAGATATTCGAATTTATTTTTAAATATATATAATTATTAAAGCAGAACAAACAGAATTCAATTGGTCTAATTCGGGATCGTACAATATATTTTTACCCTATCCATCTTATATTATAAAGAAAAAAAAAAAATAATACTGACTCGATCCTTAGATTTATTTAAGGTCATCAAGGAGCCGTATGCAGTGAAAATCTCATGTACAGTTCTGGAATAGCGATGGAAACAGTGATGGTATCACCGACTATGATTATCTAATAGTTCAAGTACAGTTGATATTGTTGAGGCACAATCAAAATATGGTTTTTGGGGATGGAATTTGTGGCGTCAACCTATAGGGTTTATTATTTTTCTAATTTCTTCCCTAGCAGAATGTGAAAGATTACCCTTTGATTTACCCGAAGCAGAAGAAGAATTAGTAGCAGGTTATCAAACCGAATATTCGGGTATCAAATTTGGTTTATTTTATGTTGCTTCTTATTTAAACCTATTAGTTTCTTCATTATTTGTAACAGTTCTTTATTTGGGAGGCTGGACTATCTCTATTCCGCACATATTTCTTTCTGAGTTTTTTGAAATAAATAACCCATACGGTGTTTTTGAACGGACAATTGATATCTTTATTACATTAGCTAAAACTTATTTGTTCTTGTTCATTCCTATCATAACAAGATGGACTTTACCAAGGATAAGAATGGACCAGCTGTTGAATCTTGGATGGAAATTTCTTTTACCTATTTCTCTCGGTAATCTATTATTAACAACTTCTTCTCAACTATTTTCACTGTAAAAGGCTATGATAGCCTATATTCCCAACTTGGGTCAAATAAGAGAAATAAACAAAGATAAAATTCTTTATATATATATTCACGATATGTTCCCTATGGTAACTGGGTTCATGAATTATGGTCAACAATCAGTACGAGCTGCAAGGTACATTGGTCAAAGTTTCATGATTACCTTATCCCACGTAAATCGTTTACCCATAACTATTCAATATCCTTATGAAAAAGTAATAACTGCGGAGCGTTTCCGCGGGCGAATCCATTTTGAATTTGATAAATGTATTGCTTGTGAAGTATGCGTTCGTGTATGTCCTATAGATCTACCCGTTGTTGATTGGAAATTGGAAACAGATATTCGAAAAAAACGATTACTTAATTACAGTATTGATTTCGGAATCTGTATATTTTGTGGTAACTGTGTTGAGTATTGTCCAACAAACTGTTTAGCAATGACTGAAGAATATGAACTTTCTACTTATGATCGTCATGAATTGAATTATAATCAAATAGCTCTGGGGCGTTTACCAATAGTCATAATTGACGATTTTACAATTCGAACTATTTTGAATTCACCTCAAATTTAAAATCAGTAAATCCTTGATTAAAGCAAATTTTGGAATTACTAAGGTTAAATTTTGATTTAAAGAAATGAGTTTTTCCGTTTTGTTTGATCTCAATAACTACAAATATCCACTGGTTATTCGTTGGTAAGAATTGCGTCTTAATTTGGATTGAAAATTCATTAATTAATATCTCTGACATTATTTCGAAACTAAGCGTTTCGTATTCGAGCTGCTCTATTCAGAGAAAAAATCAAATTTGTACAATAACTGTACCCACATTAATTTACACTCCCTAGGATTTAATGCAAGTATAAATTTATTATGAATCAGAAAATTAACTATTTTTTCTGGTCTGGTTGCAATAAGGTCATGAAAAATTTTTTGAGTTATTTATCTCTTATCCTACATATAATGGATTTGCATGGACCCATACATGATTTTCTTTTAGTCGTTCTGGGATTAGGTCTTATCTTAGGCGGTATAGGAGTAGTATTATTTATAAACCCAATTTATTCTGCCTTTTCATTGGGATTAGTTCTTGTTTCTATATCCCTATTCTATATTCTATCAAATTCATATTTTGTAGCTGCTGCACAACTCCTTATTTATGTGGGAGCTATAAATGTTTTAGTAATATTTGCTGTAATGTTTATGAACGGTTCAGAATATTACAAAGATTTTAATCTTTGGACTGTTGGGAATGGGGTTACTTTGCTGGTTTGTACAAGTATGTTTGGTTTACTAATGACTACTATTACAGATACGTCATGGTACGGGATTATTTGGACTACAAGGGCAAACCAGATTATAGAACATGATTTGATAAGTAATAGTCAACAAATTGGAATTCATTTATCAACAGAGTTTTTTCTTCCCTTTGAATTCATTTCGATAATTCTTTTAGCCGGTTTGCTAGGTGCAATTTCCGCGGCGCGCCAATAATAATAAGGAAAAATTCTCTCAACTTATCAACAGCAATCCAAATCAAATTTCATTCTGTATTATCGCATTTATTTCCAGAATTTTAAATTGTTTATGTCTAAAATAGAAATTTTTTTTATTCGACCCATTCCCAATATATTTCTTTGTTCCATACTTTGTTTTTTATATTATATTCTAGTAAATTGAATTAAATTAAATGCGTTGCTCATCTTATATTGAAATGAATCGAAATTACTAAGGAGTTGTTCAATGATGCTGGAACATGTACTTGTTTTGAGTGCCTACTTATTTTCTATCGGTATCTATGGATTGATCACCAGCCGAAATATGGTTAGAGCTCTTATGTGTCTTGAACTTATACTAAATGCCGTTAATATAAATTTAGTAACATTTTCTGATTTTTTTGATAGCCGCGAATTAAAAGGAAATATTTTCTCCATTTTTGTTATAGCCATTGCAGCGGCCGAAGCAGCTATTGGACCAGCTATTGTTTCGTCAATTTATCGTAATAGAAAATCAATTCGTATCAATCAATCGAATTTGTTAAATAAGTAGTATAGTAGTATTAACCATACAAATTAGAATATTCATAAATTGGAATTAGCGTGTATTATACATTTTGGATGATCATGTTTGCGAAAATATAAGAAATCAAAGTATCTTGGTTCTCTCCCATGAGTGGATCCGTAAGTAGATTGATTCGAAAAATTCTAATCAATCGGACTCATTGATTCATTTAGTATCGAAATATATGATTCATTTACAAGTTTACTAGATCGAAAATTTTTTATTAAAAAAAATGATAGATAGATCCAATGTCACATTCCGTAAAGATTTATGATACGTGTATAGGGTGTACTCAATGTGTCCGAGCTTGCCCCACAGATGTATTAGAAATGATACCTTGGGACGGGTGTAAAGCTAAGCAAATTGCTTCCGCTCCAAGAACAGAGGATTGTGTGGGTTGTAAAAGATGTGAATCCGCCTGTCCAACGGATTTCTTGAGTGTTCGGGTTTATTTGTGGCATGAAACAACTCGAAGTATGGGTCTAGCTTATTGATACGTTCCAAAAAACCCGACTTGAATACGACTACATTTGATTTTTTTACCTTTACCGACAAAAGCGCGTGCTCAAATCTAAATATATATTTAGATTTGAGCACGCGCTTTTCTGGTCCAAGTCTATCTTATTTTTACTACGAATTTTTTTCCTTGGTTAACAATAATTGTAGTTTTGCCAATATTTGCGGGTTCCCTAATTTTCTTTTTTCCTCATAGAGGAAATAAGGTAATTAGGTGGTATACTATTTCTATATGTATAATAGAACTCCTTCTAATAACCTATGCATTCGGGTATCATTTCCAATTGGACGAGCCATTAATCCAACTGATAGAGGATTATAAATGGATAAATTTTTTTGATTTTTCCTGGAGATTGGGAATAGATGGAATTTCGATAGGACCCGTTTTGCTGACGGGATTTATCACTACTTTAGCTACTTTAGCGGCTCGGCCGGTTACTCGAGAGTCCCGATTATTCCATTTTCTGCTGTTAGCAATGTATAGCGGTCAAATCGGACCTTTTTCTTCTCAAGACATTTTACTTTTTTTCATCATGTGGGAATTAGAATTAATTCCAGTTTATCTACTTATATCCATGTGGGGAGGAAAGAAACGTTTGTATTCCGCGACAAAATTTATTTTGTACACTGCGGGAAGTTCTGCCTTTTTATTAATGGCAATTCTAGGTATTTGTTTAGCTGGTTATAATGAACCAACATTAAATTTTGAAACATCAGCGAATCAATCATATCCTGTAGAACTCGAAATTCTCTTCTATATTGGGTTTTTTATTGCTTTTGCTGTTAAATTGCCGATTATACCCTTACATACTTGGTTACCAGATACTCATGGAGAGGCACATTACAGTACTTGTATGCTTCTAGCTGGAATCTTATTAAAAATGGGAGCGTATGGATTGGTTCGGATCAATATGGAATTATTGCCTCGCGCCCATTCTATATTTTCTCCTTGGTTGATGATAGTCGGGACAATTCAAATAATCTATGCAGCTTTAACATCTCCCAGTCAACGTACTTTAAAAAAAAGAATAGCTTATTCCTCCGTATCCCATATGGGTTTCATAATTATAGGGCTTGGTTCTATAAGCGATACAGGACTCAACGGGTCCATTTTACAAATAATTTCGCATGGATTTATTGGCGCTGCACTTTTTTTCTTGGCAGGAACGAGTTATGATCGAATACGTCTCGTTTATCTCGATGAAATGGGTGGAATGGCTATCACAATTCCAAAACTATTTACGACTTTCAGTATCTTATCAATGGCGTCTCTTGCATTACCGGGCATGGGTGGTTTTGTTGCCGAATTAATAGTGTTTTTTGGAATACTTACTAGCCAAAAATATCTTTTAATGCCCAAAATCCTAATTACTTTTGTCATGGCAATTGGAATAATATTAACTCCTATTTATTCATTATCTATGTTACGCCAGATGTTTTATGGATACAAGCTTTTTAATGACCTAAACTCTTATTTTGTTGATTCTGGGCCGCGGGAATTGTTTCTTTCGATCTCGATTCTTTTACCTGTAATAGCTATTGGCATTTATCCCGATTTCGTTTTCTCACTATCAGTTGAGAAAGTCGAAGCTCTTCTATCTAATTTTTTTTATCCATAGTTTTCGTGAGTAAACCAAAAAATGAAACAAAAATATTCTTATTTTCAAAATTATTTGTTGGGCAATGAAAAATAAGTACTTTTTCTTCTCTAAAGTTTAAGTAAAATAAATGGGAGTTATATTATAATTATGTATCGAGAACCCTTTGCTTTGATTTTTTGCATTTCCATTAATGGATTCAAAGGGTTCTCGCTTGATTACACCAAATTTTATTATATACACTTATACTTTCCTATGTTTATTTTGTATTGTTCAAGTACTTTCTTCAATTCAATTAGATGTTAATGTAAATGAACCATAACTATGTAATCCTATTCCTAATAAATTAACCCCAAAATAGCATACCCAAATTACAAGAAAGCCCGTCGAGGCTACAATTGCAGAATTTTCACTTTTCAAAATTTTATTTGTTCGAATATGTAAATAAATTGCAAATATGGTCCAAGTAATAAATGCCCAAGTCTCCTTTGGATCCCAATTCCAATATGACCCCCATGCTTCATTAGCCCATACTGCTCCCGAAAGAATACCTATCGTTAAAAAGATAAATCCTAGACTAATAATACGAAAACCCCAAAGATCCAATTGTTCAATCAATTGAAACCTGTAATAATTCCTAGAATAAATAAAAGAAGTTTTTATTAAACGATTTTTTTTTTCTATTATGTATTGAATCTTGCCCAGCGAAAATGGCTCGTTTACCAAATTTTTGCTTTTACGAAAATTTAGGATGAAATTTTGAAATGTAATGACTAAAAGAGCTAGTGATAATAATGCTCCGCATAAAAGAGCTGCATAGCCCAATACCATCATACTTACGTGCATCATTAACCAATGGGATTGGAGAGCAGGTACTAATATTTCGGATTGATTCATTTCAGTTAAAAGACCTGAAGTAGCAAAACCTTGGGTAAAAATAGCACTTGGCGCGGTTATTGCGTTTAAATTGAAATAGGTTTTCATTTTTTGAAAATACGGAACGATATGAATACTGGAGAAACTCCATGAAAGAAAGATTAATGATTCATATAAATTACTTAATGGGAAATGTTGCAAATAAATCCAACGAGTAACTAATAATCCCGTTAGACAGGAAAAAGTGGTCATCATCCCCTTTTCTGACGAATCAGATAGTCCTACGATTTCATCTACTAATAAGGTTAGCAAATGAATTGTAATTACAATCGAAACGACTGAAAAGGATATATGTGTAAATATATGCTCTAAAGTTGAAAATATCATAACAAATTAAAAAAAGGGGGGGTTCAATTCAATTTCAATTATAGGATAATTGAATTCAACTCGGGAGTTGAACTTAGTATAGGACTCACTTTTTTAGAAAATGACATGCCGCCACTCGGACTCGAACCGAGATGCTCTAGCACTGCTTCCTAAGAGCAGCGTGTCTACCGATTTCACCATAGCGGCTTGTTCCAAATCATAATAACCCCTTTTTGAGTCAATTGTCGAGAGTGAAGTAGTCAATTCAATGCAATTTCTATTTTTTGATTGATCCTCGAGTGGAAAGATAGAATCTAAAATCTGCGTATTCGCCCTATAATCACTTAAAAAAGGAAAGGGCTTTTTTTTTATTAGGTTCAATTTTAAGTCAGGGTATATCTAGTGATAGTGACTTAAAGAAACAATTATTTAGCAAGTTATAAAACACAGTTTAATTAATTAGTTTTAACAATCTATTAGTGACTACAAAATTTCTATATGTTCTTCTCTAATTTAATTAGTTTAATTAATATATTTAATATACAGGTAATATACAAAATATTATAGTTATTTTATACAATATAGACAATAAAAGCTCAAACTTTTTTATTATCAAATAGATGGGGATTCTTATTTTCCCCATCATAAAAACCATAAAACATACTCAAAAGAAAGGTTTAATCTTCTTTTTGTGTTTATTCTTTATTTCAAAGAAAGAAGATTTTTTGAATTAGAAAAGCGAAACAAATTGAATTTCTCATTGTTATTGATCGGGTCAAAACAAAACATTAGAGAATATAAAATTTTCATTTTATATCTATTTATATTACCGTATATATATAGAAATAAAAACCTAATAGAAATAAAATTTGATTATAATAAAATAAAAATTTTTCTAAATTTTTTAGAATGTCTTTAGAAGTTTTAGATTCTAAGTTATAAAAAATTTACAATTAATTAGAAACAAATTAGACTGACTGCTTTTCGAATCAAAGCAACTGAGATTTTTCCAATCTTTGATTATTTATTTGTTGCATAAAAAAAACTTTTTGAATTCCTTGTAGAAAGAGATTTACCTAATGAAAAAGCTTTCAATGCTGCCCAATATCCTTTTTTTTTCCAAAGATTTTTACGAATACGTTTTTTTGAAATAGAAATACGTTTTTTCGGAACTGCCATTAAAAAATAGAATAAGTTTTTAATTGCTATAGTTGGATGTCAAAGACATCTATTATCGATTGTTCAAAAAAACAATTGTTTTTTACTATGAATTATTCGGCTATCTATTTATTTTCTAGCCAGTATACCCCTTAAAAAAAAATAAATATAGAAAAATCCAAATTGCATAAATGTAAATATAGTAATAAAAAAAAAACGACGGTATACCATCTCTGTATAATTTTTTATATTGTTCTACATGTATTTATACATGTAATAAAATGAGCTAAAATACATAATAAAAAAAATAGAAAGTTTTAATAAACCAACCCTAGTACCTTATTAATTTTGGAAAGTAATTTCCAAATTAATTGCCCAGGCTCACATAAAGAGTACATCTAATTTTAATCTAATTTTAAAATGTGCAAGAGACTAGGACTTAATCTATTATCTATTAAATTTCGAAAAGTTATTTTCTTAATTCCTCCTTTAGGGAACGCTAAGTCTTGGTTTGAAGATCCTAGCCTTTACTAAAAAAAGAAATGTCTTGTCTTAAAATAACAGACAATCAATTCTGTTGCACAAATCTATTGATTAATGATTCTGACTAAAACAACTAAAAAAAAAAGAACTTTTCTGGTAAAATTCTAGTTTTTTATGATTCAGGTCAAATTATTTAGCCTTGTTATATAGATATGTAAATTATTGGAATAATACATACTAATAATTAAGTTAAGATGAAAATTTCCATTTTCCTTTCTTTTATCAAATTTTCAATTTTAGGCAATAATTGAATTTTAGTAAAAGTACTATGTTTTTTTTAGTTTTCAATAGTAATTCATTTAAACAATTTAAATCTCTTGATTTGAAATATTTTAAATAGTTGAAAAATATTCAAAATAATTAAGTCTAGAAAATTCTATATTTTGGATATTTTCATTTTTTTTTTTTTTTTATTTTATTAACCGATCCCTTTCATTTCAAAAAAACTAAGAGCCAGTAAATCAGAAACAATTAATTAAGATAAAAATAATTTTTTTTATGCAATATACATATCCATATTCATGGATTATACCTTTTATTCCCCTTCCAGTTCCTATATTAATAGGAGTAGGACTTCTACTTTTTCCCAAGGCAACAAAGGATCTTCGCCGTATGTGGGTATTTCCTAGTATTTTATACTTAAGTATAGTTATGATTTTTGCAACCTATCTGGCTATTCAACAAACGAATAACCCTTCTATCTATTTATCTATATGGTCTTGGACTATCAATAATGACTTTTCTTTAGAATTTGGTTATTTCGTTGACCCACTTACTTCTATTATGTTAATATTAATCACTACTGTTGGAATTTTGGTTCTTATTTATAGTGACAATTACATGTCTCATGATCAGGGATATTTGAGGTTTTTTGCTTATATGAGTTTTTTTAATGTGTCAATGTTAGGATTAGTTACTAGTTCTAATCTGATACAAATTTATTTTTTTTGGGAATTCGTTGGAATGTGTTCTTATCTATTAATAGGGTTTTGGTTCACCCGGCCTACTGCAGCGAATGCTTGTCAAAAAGCGTTTGTTACTAATCGCGTTGGAGATTTTGGTTTATTAGTAGGAATTTTAGGCTTTTATTGGATAACGGGCAGTTTAGAATTTCGGGATTTTTTTGAAATATTCGATAACTTGGTTTATAATAATGAGGGTAATCCTTTATTTTATACTTTGTGTGCCTTTCTATTATTTGCTGGTGCAATTGCTAAATCGGCTCAATTTCCACTTCATGTATGGTTACCCGATGCCATGGAAGGACCTACCCCTATTTCAGCTCTTATACATGCTGCTACTATGGTAGCGGCCGGAATTTTTCTTGTCGCCCGGCTTTTCCCGCTTTTAATAGTTTTACCTTACATAATGAAGATAATAGCTTTGATAGGTATAATAACATTACTTTTAGGAGCCGCTTTAGGTCTTGCTCAAACGGATATTAAGAGGGGTTTAGCTTATTCTACAATGTCTCAATTGGGCTATATGATGTTGGCTCTCGGTATGGGTTCTTATCAAGCGGCTTTGTTTCATTTGATCACTCATGCTTATTCTAAAGCATTGTTGTTTTTAGGTTCCGGGGCTATTATTCATTCAATGGAAACTATTGTTGGTTATTCTCCAGATAAAAGTCAGAATTTGGTTCTTATGGGAGGTTTAAACAAACAGGTGCCTATTACAAAAACATCTTTTTTAGTAGGTACACTTTCTCTTTGTGGCATTCCGCCTCTTGGCTGTTTTTGGTCTAAAGATCAAATTCTTAATGATAGTTGGTTGTATTCACCGATTTTTGCAATAATTGCCTATTCCACCGCGGGATTAACTGCATTTTATATGTTTCGGATATATTTACTTACTTTTGAGGGCCATTTAAATGTTTATTTTCAAACTTATAGTGAAAAAAAAAAAAGCTCGGTTTATTCAACATCTTTGTGGGGTAGAGAAGGGCAGGGGTTGATTAAACCAAATTTTTCCTTATTACCTTTATTAACAAGTAATAATTCTAAACGGATTCCTTTTTTTTTCAAAAATAAAAATAAACTACATAGTAATGGAAGAAGTATGACGGTGCCTTTCTTTACTATTCCTTA